AACAACAAGATGTTATTTGTAACAAGTAGTTTTGTTGGTTGGTTAATTGGTCACATTTTATTCATGAAATGGGTTGGATTGGTATTATTCTGGATACGGCAAAATCATTCTAATAAGTACCTTGTGTCAGAATTGAGAAATTCTATGGCTCGAATCTTTAGTATTCTCTTATTTATCACCTGTGTCTACTATTTAGGCAGAATGCCGTCGCCTATTTTCACTAAGAAACTGAAAGAAAAGGAAGAAGGGGGAGAAAGAAAGGAAGAAAGCGATGTAGAAACAACTTACGAAACGAAAAAGACTAAAAAAGATAGCCCAGTTTACGAAGATTCTTATCTTGATGGGTATCAAGATAATTGGGAATTGGGAAAACTTAAAGAAGAAAAAAGGGAAATTTCTTTAAAGAAAATGGAAGAGCCCCTTGTTACTTTTCTTTTCGATGATAAACGATGGAATCGCCCATTTCGATATATAAAAAATGATCAATTAGAAAATGCTGTACGAAATGAAATGTCACAATATTTTTTTTATACATGTCCAAGTGATGGAAAACAAATAATATCTTTTACATATCCCCCCAGTTTATCAACTTTTTCAGAAATGATAGAACGGAAAATTTCTTTGTACACGAAAGAAAAACTATATCACGGGAATCTCTATAACTATTGGGTTTTTGCCAATGAACAAAAAAAGTACAACTTGAACAACGAATTGATCAGTCGAATCCAAATTGTAGAAAAAGAAAAGGTTTTTCTAGATATGGTAGAAAAAAGGACCAGATTATGCGATGATGAGAATGAACAAGAATACTTACCAAAAATGTATGATCCTTTTTTGAATGGACCATATCGAGGAACAATAAAAAAATTCGATTTACGTGAAATCATGAATGATTTCATCACTTCGACAGAAACATTTGATTCCATAGAAATGTTCTGGATAAATAAGATTCATGATCTATTTCCTGAGCATTCTCGAGAACTTGAACATCAAAAGAATCTATTTCGCGGGGAATCCTTTTTGAATTCTAATTTTTTTATTGATAATTACTTAACCTCAATTGATGAATTATCTTTTGAATACGAACAAGAAATTGATTCAGAAAAGAAAGAAAAATCTTTGCAATTTGGATTCGATGAAATTACAACTGATCCAAACGATCAAACAACACTAAAAGAAAAATCCATTGAAATGGAAGAAATCAGTAAAAATGTTTCTCGATGGTCATACAAATTGATTGATGTTTCGGAAGAAGAAGAAGAAGAAGAAGAGGAAGAAGAAAATGAAGAGGGATCGATGGGAAAAACGGACATTCGTTCAAGAAAAGGCAAACGAGTGGTAATTTATACTGATGATCAGAGTGATAATCCTAGCACTAATACTAATGATACTAGTACTAGTGAAGAAGAAGAAGAAGAAGCTTTGATACGTTACTCACACCAATCAGACTTTCATCGTGGTCTAATTAAAGGATCCATGCGTGCGCAAAGACGTAAAATAGTTATTTGGGAAATGTTTCAAGCAAATGCGCATTCTCCACTTTTTTTGGATCGAATAGACAAAACGGTTTTTCTTTCTTCTTTTGTTTTCTCTAATATGATGAATCGCATTTTTAGGAATTGGGTAGGGGAAAATCCAGAATTTCAAATTGCTGATTTTGAAGAGAAAAATACAAAAAAAGGGGAAAAAACAAACAAAGAGAAAGAAGAAAAAAATAAACGAATAGCAATATCCGAAACCTGGGATACTTTTATATTTACTCAAATAATCAGAGGTTCAATGTTAGTAACCCAATCCTTTCTCAGAAAATATATTATATTACCTTCATTGATAATAGCTAAAAATGTAGGCCGCATGCTATTATTCCAATTCCCCGAGTGGTACGAAGATTTGAAGGAATGGAATAGAGAAGTACATATTTTTTGCACCTATAATGGTGTTCAATTATCAGAAACGGAATTTCCCCAAAATTGGTTAACAGACGGTATTCAGATAAAGATTCTATTTCCCTTCTGTCTGAAACCTTGGCAAGGAGCTAAGGTATACTCTCATCATAGAGATAAAATGCGGAAAAAAACACAAAAGGACGATTTTTGTTTTTTAACAGTTTTGGGAAAGGAGGCAGACCTACCCTTTGGTTCTGCCCGAAAACGACCCCCTTTTTTTGAACCTATTTCTAAAGAAATTGAAAAAAAAAAAAGAGAAGTAAAAATGCAATTGTTTGGAGTTCTAAGAGTTTTCAAAGAAATAATAAAATGGTTTCTAAAAGTTTCAAAAGAAAAAACAATATGGGTCATGAAACTAGTTATAAACCTAATAATGAAGGAATTTGAAAATGTAATAAACTCCATTTTTTTATTTAACCGGGGGAGGAGATATGAATTAAATGAAAACATAAAAGATTCAAAAATGAATGATAAGATCATCCACGAATCGACCATTCAAATTCGATTTACGAATTTAGAAAATTATTCATTCATAGAAACAAAAATGATGGATCTTGCTAATAAGACAATCACAATTAGGACTCAAATTGAAGGAATCACAAAAGACAAAAAAAGAAAAATTCTAACTTGTGATAATAGATCGGAATCGCAGAAGGCTGTTTGGCAAATATTTAAAAGACAAAATATACGATTAATACGTAAATCACATTATTTTATGAAATCCTTCATTGAAAAAGTATACATAGGTATCTTACTATATACCATTAAGATTCCCAAGATTAATGCCCAAGTTTTATTTGAATTAAGAAAAATGATCAATCAATCCATTTCTAATGATGAAACAAATCAGGAAAGAATTGAGAAAAAAAATCAAAATACAATCAACTTTATTTCGACTATCAAAAAGTTTTTTTATAATAAAAATATTAGTCATAATGATAAAAGTATTTATTGTGACTTATCTTCGTTGTCTCAAGCATATGTATTTTACAAATTATCACAAACAAAATTACTTAACAAGTATCACTTAAAATCTGTGTTTCAGTATCACGACACCTATCCTTTTCTTAGGGATAGAATCAAAGATTATTGTATGATCCAGGGAATATTGGATTCCAAACTAAGGCATAAGAAAATTAAGACTAAGGAGAATAAATGGAAAAATTGGTTAGGGGCGCATTTTCAATACAATTTCTCTCATACCAAGTGGTCCCCGTTAGTCCCGGAAAAATGGCGAAATAGGATCAACCGACGTCGTACGCTTCAAAAAAAATACTCAATGAAATTGGATTTATATAAAAAAGAAAAAACCCAATTAAATTCTTATGTAAAAAAAAATTCCTATACAGTAAATTCATTGATGAGTCAAAAAGAAAAATGGAAAAAACACTACGGATATGATCTTTTATCATATGATTATATAAATAATGGGGATAGTAGGGACTCAGATATTTCTGGATCAACATTACAAATAAATGAGGACCACAAAATTACATCTAATTTAAATATGCCTAAACCCGAATCATTTTATGGATTAATAAGTTTAGCCATTGATGATTATATAGAAAAAAGATATATTATTGGTACGCATAAAAATGCGGATAGAAAATATTTTGATTGTGGAAGTTGTCTTAGAAATAATATTGACATTAAGGCCTGGGCCAATACACATATCGATACCAAGATTAAAAAAAATGTTACAACCAAAACGAATAATAATTATAACATATTTGAAAAAAAAGAAACTTTGTCTTTTACAATTCATCACGAAGTTGATTCATCCAATCAAAAAAAGCACATTTTTGATTGGATGGGTATGAATCAAAAAGGGTTATATCGTACAATATCAAAATCAAAGCTAAGCCCCTCGTTTTTCCCAGAATTTGTGCTACTTTTTGATGTCTATAAGATGAAACCGTGGATCATACCAATCAAATTACTTATTTTTCATTTTTATGGAAATGAAAATATTAGTAAAAATGACAAGATCAGCATAAATAAAAAAAATCTTCCTTTACTATCTGATAAAACTGATAAAAATAAAAAAGAATATATTGAATTAGAAAATTCTAACAAAAAAAAAAACGAAAAACAGGACCAAGGGGATCTTGTATCAGATCTACGAAAACAAAATAAAAAGAAAAATATTGAAGAAGATTACCCGACATCAGACATTAAAAAGAGTAAAAAGAAAAAACAATTCAAGAACAAGAACAAGGTAGAAGAGGAACTGGGTTTCTTCCTGAAAAATAATTTCATTTTTCAATTAAGATGGGTTGACCCTTTGAATCAAAGAATAATGAATAATATCAAGTTATATGGTTTCCTACTTAGACTGATGGATCCAAAGGAAATTGCTATATACTCAATTGAAAGAGGAGAGATGCATCTGGATCTAATGTTGATTCCACAAAGGCTCACCTTGCAAGAATTGGTAAACAAAGGAATGTTTATTATTGAACCAATTCGTCTATCAAAGAAAGTAAAATTTATGAGAAAATTTATTACATATCAAACTATAGGTATTTTATTGGTTGATAAGAGTAAGCACAAAACTAATGAAAAATGCATAAAAGAGGGATATGTTGATAAAAATCATTTTGATGGAACCCGTGGACGACACAACGATATACTTGTGAATGGAAAAAAAAATCATTATGATTTCCTTGTTCCTGAAAATATTCTATCCCCCAGACGTCGTAGAGAGTGGAGAATTCTAATTTGTTTCAATTCCCAGAATTGGAATGTTGTGTATAAAAATCAAAAATTTTGCAATCAAAATAACATAAGAAACTGTGGACAATTTTTGAATAAGGACAAGCATTTTAATATGGATGCAAATAAATTAATCAAATTCAAATTGTTTCTTTGGCCCAATTATCGATTAGAAGATTTAGCTTGTATGAATCGGTATTGGTTTGATACCGATAATGGCAGTCGTTTTAGTATGTCAAGGATACATATGTATCCACGATTCTGAATTAGTTAATTCAGAACAGAATAAGTTAATAGTAAGTACATTTTCTATGTATCACATGACATAGAAAGTCAAAAGAAAAATATATGCATATTAAACATATCATGACACCGATTTGATTAAATATCAATGGATTTCGGAAGAAATCGACAGAATCCCTTTTCCCCTAAAAAACAAAAAAAAAGAATTTTCTTTTAGGAATGTATAAATGTATTATCTCTTTCTATCCAAATCAAATGAAAAATTTGATTTGGATAACATAACTAAAAAAAAGAAAGAAAATTTGATTTTATAAATATATATAAATATATTATATAATATAAAATATATAAAATAAATGAAAGCAAAGTAGTGTATATGAATAAATACAAATTTTTGTGTGTACTAGATTAAAATGACTAGTATAATTATTATTTTTCCTGATCGAGAAAATCCACGGAAAAGAAAAAAAAAATAGAAAAATTGGTTTTTTATGATCAAAAATGCATTCATATTGGTTATTCCACAAGAAGAAAAAGAAGAAAACTGTGGGTCTGTTGAATTTCAAGTTTTAGGGTTTAGCAATAAGATACGGGGACTCACTTTACATTTGAAATTACATAAAAAAGATTTTTTATCACAAAGAGGTCTACGAATAATTCTGGGAAAACGTCAACGGCTGCTGAATTATTTGTCAAAGAAAAATAAGGTACGCTATAAGAAATTAATTGATCAGTTAAATATCCGGGAGTCAAAAACTCGTTAATGAAAATTTTAAATTTTAAGATTGGTTTGAATTTTTTTTATTAGTTATTAGATTTTTCATTTTGATGAACCTCGTTTTGAGAAATTCATGGAATGGAATAACAAATTAAGGAAGAAAAGATATGACTGTACCGGCTACAAGAAAAGATTTCATGATAGTTAATATGGGTCCTCACCACCCATCCATGCACGGAGTTCTTCGACTGATCCTTACTCTCGATGGTGAAGATGTTATTGACTGTGAACCCATATTGGGCTATTTACACAGAGGAATGGAAAAAATAGCGGAAAATCGAACAATTATACAATATTTGCCTTATGTAACACGGTGGGATTATTTAGCCACTATGTTCACAGAAGCAATAACGGTAAATGCACCAGAACGATTGGAAAGTGTTCAAGTACCTAAAAGAGCTAGTTATATTAGAGTAATTATGCTGGAACTTAGTCGTATAGCTTCTCATTTATTATGGCTAGGACCTTTTATGGCGGATATCGGTGCGCAAACTCCCTTTTTCTATATTTTCAGAGAGAGGGAATTGCTATATGATCTATTCGAAGCCGCCACAGGTATGCGAATGATGCATAATTATTTCCGTATCGGGGGAGTAGCTGCCGATCTACCTTATGGATGGATAGATAAATGTTTGGATTTCTGCGATTATTCTTTAACAGGAATTGTTGAATATCAAAAACTTATTACACGGAATCCTATTTTTTTGGAACGAGTGGAAGGAGTAGGCATTATTGATGGAGAGGAAGCAATAAATTGGGGTTTATCAGGACCAATGTTACGAGCTTCTGGAATCCAATGGGATCTTCGTAAAGTTGATCCTTATGAGTGTTACAATAAGTTCGATTGGAAGGTTCAATGGCAAAAAGAAGGAGATTCGCTAGCTCGTTATTTAGTACGAATCGGCGAAATGGGGGAATCCGTAAAAATTATTCAACAGGCTCTAGAAGGAATTCCTGGGGGACCCTATGAGAATTTAGAAGTCAGACGCTTTAATAGAGAAAAAAATTCCCAATGGAATAATTTTGAATATAGATTTATTACCAAAAAACTTTCTCCCAATTTTGAATTATCAAAACAAGAACTTTATGTGAGAGTAGAAGCACCAAAAGGAGAATTAGGAATTTATTTGATAGGAGATAGTAGTGTGTTTCCCTGGAGATGGAAAATTCGTCCACCAGGTTTCATAAATTTGCAAATTCTTCCTCAACTAGTTAAAAGAATGAAATTGGCTGATATCATGACGATACTAGGTAGTATAGATATTATTATGGGAGAAGTTGATCGTTGAAATGATAATTGATACGATAGAAGTACAAGCTATCAATTCTTTTTCTAGATCGGAATCGTTAAAAGAAGTCTATGGACTAATATGGATCCTTGTCCCCATTTTAACCCTTATATTGGGAGTCACAATGGGGGTACTGGTAATTGTTTGGTTAGAAAGAGAAATATCCGCAGCAATACAACAACGTATTGGTCCGGAATATGCCGGACCATTGGGAATTCTTCAAGCTCTAGCAGATGGGACCAAACTACTTTTTAAGGAGGACCTTCTCCCATCTAGAGGAGATATCCGTTTGTTTAGTGTCGGACCGTCTATAGCGGTCATATCAATTTTACTAAGTTATTTAGTAATTCCTTTTGGATATCGACTTGTTTTAGCCGATCTCAGTATAGGTGTTTCTTTATGGATCGCCATTTCAAGTATTGCTCCTATTGGACTTCTTATGTCAGGATATGGGTCGAATAATAAATATTCCTTTTCGGGTGGTCTGCGAGCTGCTGCTCAATCTATTAGTTATGAAATACCATTAACTCTATGTGTGTTATCAATATCTCTACGTGTGATTCGTTGGAACATGAACCTTTCCCCCCTTTCTATAAATAAAATAAGGGAGTTGAATATATTGAATGAATATTTGCATTTTTTTATTCATTATTAGGTTCGATAAATTAAACCAGATAGTCATCTGAGTAAAATAAAACTGCTTCCAAATTTGCAGTAAGAAGATAAAATCTCATTCCCTATGTACAAGAATAAAGTTGAAGTAAACATAAATAGTATAAACTATTTACCCCAAGATTGATATTCTTTGATTAGTCATCATGTCTTGAAGCGGGTACAAAAGATCGACTGTATGGGGTTTCGACTACTGTCTTGTATGTCTTGCCATACCGGGGATCAATCAAAAATCAGTGAACAGTTAGAAACACCAAGGTACACAAAAGATTAGTAATGGAGATAATGTAAGGTATCAAAAAAAGGTATTTTTGCATAAATTTTTTGATAAAACGAATCATAATGAGGGCTCTAAGTTAGTAGAAATGATGAAGCAGTACTTCCCCGCGATTCCGATCTAGAGTATGCTCCTATTCACTGATTAAAGAAATGACTATCAAAAACGAATTAATCTTTTATTTCTTTCTTTTTTTAGAGTACCTTCCTCTGAGAAAGAAGACCAGGAAAAAAGGAAATGATAAAAAATGGATGAAAATAAGAAAATATTTTTATTTATTATTTTTTTGTCATCCATATCTATACATACAGAATTCTTATCACGAATTTGGAACTAATGCCTAATTTGTTCTTTATATTTATTGGTATAACGAGTATTTTATTAAAGGATTAAGTTATTATCAAACAAAGAGAAATTGAAATAATAATGGATGAGATAAATTCAGAAGCGCCCCTTTTTACTCTAGCAGACGGAATTCCATTGGTCTAATTTGGGACTTTCTGATGTATCTTTATTCCGTTTATCATCCAAAGATGGTGATAATACCGAACAAGTCCTTACTTGCATTTATTTGCGGCCATAGAGGAGCCGTATGAAGCTGAGGTCTCATGTACGGTTTTGGAATAGCGATTCCAGCAGTCATGTTATTATCGACTATGATTATCTAACAGTTCAAGTACAGTTGATATAGTTGAGGCACAGTCAAAATATGGTTTTGGGGGGTGGAATCTTTGGCGTCAGCCTATAGGATTTATAGTTTTTATTATTTCTTCTCTAGCAGAATGTGAAAGATTGCCCTTTGATTTACCAGAAGCGGAAGAGGAATTAGTAGCAGGTTATCAAACAGAATATTCGGGTATCAAATACGGTTTATTTTACCTCGCCTCTTACCTAAATTTATTAGTTTCTTCATTATTTACAACAGTGCTTTACTTGGGTGGGTGGAATTTATCTATTCCATATATATCTATTCCTGAACTTTTCGGAATAAATCAAATTGCTGGAGTCTTTGGAATGACAATTGGTATCTTTATTACATTAGCTAAAGCTTTTTTTTTTCTCTTCATTTCTATCACAACAAGATGGACTTTACCTAGGATGAGAATGGATCAGCTATTAAATCTTGGATGGAAATTTCTTTTACCTATTTCATTAGGTAATCTATTATTGACAACTTCTTCTCAACTTGTTTCTCTCTAAATAACAGAATAAGATAACGATATTCTAGATTTATAACAACTATCTCAAACAAGAGAAAGAAACATCAATTTAGTCATGGATATCCACAATATGTTCCCTATGGTGACCGGTTTCATAAATTATGGTCAACAAACAATACGAGCCGCAAGATACATCGGTCAAAGTTTCATAATTACCTTATCCCATACAAATCGTTTACCTGTCACTATTCAGTATCCTTATGAAAAATCGATCACATCAGAGCGTTTCCGCGGCCGAATCCATTTTGAATTTGATAAATGTATTGCTTGTGAAGTATGTGTTCGTGTATGTCCCATAGATTTACCTGTTGTTGATTGGAGATTTGAAAGGAATATTAAAAAGAAACAATTGCTTAATTACAGTATTGATTTTGGGGTTTGTATATTTTGTGGTAACTGTGTCGAGTATTGTCCAACAAACTGTTTATCAATGACTGAAGAATATGAACTTTCCACTTATGATCGTCACGAATTGAATTATAATCAAATTGCTTTAGGTCGTTTACCAATGTCAGTAATTGGGGATTGCTCAATTCAAACAGTTATGAATTCAACTCAAATCAAAATAGACAAAGATAAACCCCTTGATTCAAGAACGATTACCGATTACTAATATTTTCTTTGGATATAGAGGATCCCGGCTTCTTTTCTTTTGGTTGGTCAGAAACTACATAACTATTGATTGTTTGTTGAGAATTATTCTTTAGATTTAAACTTCAGAATAGATTCTACTTTTCGTTATTTTTTCGAAATATAAAATTCGAACTAGTTTTTTCTTTTTTCTTTCAGATAAAAAAAAGGCAAAGCCCTTTCTCTTTCCTGGACCATTTAGTAAGGTCATGAAATATCTCGACTTATTTATCTCTTATTTTATACATAATGGATTTACCTGGACCAATACATGATATACTTGTAGTATTTCTAGGATCATTTCTTATATTAGGAGGTCTGGGGGTAGTATTACTTACCAATCCAATTTATTCTGCCTTTTCATTAGGATTGGTTCTTGTTTGTATATCTTTATTCTATATTCTATTGAACTCCTATTTTGTAGCTGCCGCACAGCTCCTTATTTATGTGGGAGCCATAAATGTCTTAATTATATTTGCTGTTATGTTCATGAATGGTTCAGAATATTCCAATAATTCCTATCTTTGGACCGTTGGGGATGGGGTTACTTTACTGGTTTGTACAAGTATTTTTTTTTCACTAATTCTTACTATCTCGGATACGTCCTGGTACGGAATTATTTGGACTACAAAATCAAACCAGATTATCGAACAGGACCTTGTAAGTAACGTTCAACAAATTGGAATTCATTTATCAACAGATTTTTATCTTCCGTTTGAATTTATTTCTATAATTCTCTTAGTTTCTTTGATAGGTGCAATTACTATGGCCCGTCAATAATAAATACTTAGGATTCAGAATTCACAAAATTCTTAGAATTATATATTCTAAAATGAAAAAGGTTAAGGGTTTTATTTTAGTTAAATCTAATGCCAATACCCTCTTTTTTCTGTAATTGCTCTATTCTAGTCAATCGAATCGATTGACTTGTTGTTCATGTTGAAATGAATCTAGATTGATGAGGAATTAGTCAATGATGTTCGAGCATGTACTTTTTTTGAGTGTCTATTTATTCTCTATCGGTATCTATGGACTGATCACAAGTCGAACCGTGGTTAGGGCACTTATGTGTCTTGAGCTTATACTAAATTCGGTTAATATAAATCTCGTAACATTTTCTGATGTATTTGATAGTCGACAATTAAAAGGAGATATTTTTTCCATCTTTATTATAGCTATTGCGGCCGCTGAAGCAGCTATTGGGCTAGCTATTGTTTCGTCGATCCATCGTAACAGAAAATCAATTCGTATTAATCAATCGAATTTATTGAATAATTAGTCAAAATTAGCATATCTATTAAATGGATAATATATATCTATTTATTATTTATATATGGATAGATATAATATAGTTTATTTGTTTATTTATAGTAATTTATAGTAAGAAAATTGACCATTTGTTGGACAATTTGAATTAATATGTGTGACTCGTATTAGCATGTTATTGAAACGAAAATCAAAGCCCCCTGGTCCTTTCTCATGAACAGATTTAAAAATCTATTGATTCTTAAGATTTTGATAAACCATTGATTCGTCTGGTGTCCACAATATAAATAGACAAGTCTACTTATTTTACCAGATCGAAAATTTTTTATGTTCAAAACTGGAATTTATAGATCCAATGTCGCATTCAGTAAAAATTTATGATACATGTATAGGGTGTACTCAATGTGTACGAGCTTGCCCCACAGATGTATTGGAAATGATACCTTGGGATGGATGTAAAGCTAAGCAAATTGCTTCCGCCCCAAGAACCGAGGACTGTGTAGGTTGTAAGAGATGTGAATCCGCTTGCCCAACAGATTTTTTGAGTGTCCGTGTTTATTTATGGCATGAAACAACTCGCAGCATGGGTCTATCTTATTGATACGTTATAAAAAACTCCACTTGAATCATTTGATTCCTTTTTACCGACAAAAGCCCCTTGCTCGAGAAAATATATTTTCTCGAGCAAGGGGCTTTTTGGTCAATCAATCCGTATCTTGTCTTTATCACGAGTTATTTCCCTTGGTTAACAATACTTGTTGTTTTGCCGATATTCGCGGGTTCTTCAATTTTCTTTTTTCCTCATAGGGGAAATAAGGTATTTAGGTGGTATACTATATGTATATGCTTACTTGAACTCCTTCTAACAACCTATGTATTCTGTTATCATTTCCAATTGGACGATACGTTAGTTCAATTGGGGGAAGATTCAAAATGGATAGATATTTTTGATTTTCACTGGAAACTGGGAATCGATGGGCTTTCCATAGGGCCTATTTTACTGACAGGATTTATCACTACTTTAGCTACTTTAGCAGCTTGGCCGGTTACTCGAAATTCGCAATTTTTCTATTTCCTGATGTTAGCAATGTACAGTGGTCAAATAGGATCGTTTTCTTCTCGAGACCTTTTACTTTTTTTCATCATGTGGGAGTTAGAATTAATTCCTGTTTACTTACTTTTATCCATGTGGGGAGGAAAAAAACGTTTGTACTCAGCTACAAAGTTTATTTTGTACACTGCGGGGGGTTCCATTTTTCTATTAATAGGAGTTCTGGGTATGGGTTTATACGGTTCCAATGGGCCGACATTGGATTTTGAAAGATTAGCCAATCAATCATATCCTGTGACATTGGAAATAATATTCTATTTTGGCTTCCTTATTGCTTATGCTGTCAAATTGCCGATTATACCCCTACATACATGGTTACCCGATACTCATGGAGAAGCGCATTACAGTACATGTATGCTTCTAGCTGGAATCTTATTAAAAATGGGAGCCTACGGATTAATTCGGATCAATATGGAATTATTACCGCATGCTCATTCTATATTTTCTCCCTGGTTGGTGATAGTAGGGACAATCCAAATAATCTATGCAGCTTCAACCTCTCTTGGTCAACGCAATTTAAAAAAGAGAATAGCCTATTCTTCTGTATCTCACATGGGTTTTACAATTATAGGAATTGGTTCTATAACCGACATGGGACTCAACGGGGCCATTTTACAAATACTCTCTCATGGATTTATTGGTGCTGCACTTTTTTTCTTAGTGGGAACGAGTTGTGATAGAATACGTCTTATTTATCTCGACGAAATGGGTGGGATATCTATTCCAATGCCGAAAATATTTACCATGTTTAGTAGTTTCTCGATGGCCTCTCTTGCATTGCCGGGGATTAGTGGTTTTGTTGCGGAATCAGCAGTCTTTTTTGGAATAATTACCAGTCCAAAATATCTTTTAATGCCCAAAATGCTAATTACATTTATAATGGCAATTGGAATGATATTAACTCCCATTTATTTATTATCTATGTCACGTCAGATGTTCTATGGGTATAAACTATTCAACGTCCAAAACTCTAATTTTATGGATTCTGGACCGCGAGAACTATTTGTTTCGATCTGTATCTTTCTACCTGTAATAGGGATTGGTATTTATCCTGATTTCGTTCTCTCGCTATCAGTTGACAAGGTACAAGCTATCCTATCTAATTATTTTCATAGATAGTTTTCATTAATGAGATAGAAAGCAAAGTCTTATATATAATTCTTTCATTTTGAGTTCGCTGTATAATGCAAAAAAATTAGTTAGGATTGTAATGAGATGTATCTCGAGTTTTTGAGAACCCTTTGAATAAAGGGTTCTCAAAAACCCGCACGAACTTTCGTTATATATGGGATGATGTTCTTATGTGTTCCTCGTGGAGTTTATTTAATTAGATTGTAATGTGAATGAACCATAACTATGTAGACCTATTCCTAATAGATTGATTCCGAAATAACATATCCAAATTATAAAAAATCCTATAGAAGCTACAAGTGCCGAATTCGTACCTTGAAAACTTTGATTTGTTCTAGTATGTGAATAAATCGCGAATATGGTCCAAGTAATAAATGCCCAAGTTTCCTTGGGGTCCCAATTCCAATAGGATCCCCATGCCTCATTAGCCCATACTGCTCCAGAAAGAATACCTATAGTTAAAAAGATAAATCCTAAACTAATGACACGATAACTCCAATAATCCAAACGCTGAGTTAATTGATATTTGTAATAATTTCGAAATGAAAGAAAAGAGGCGTCTTTAAAAACATTTCTTTTTTCATTCAAGTAGTGGATCTCTCCAAAGAAAAATGACTTAATTAAGAAATTATTGCTTTTACAAAAAATATCGATGTTTTTTCGAAATGTAATAACTAGAAAAGCAACCGATAATAATGATCCGCATAAAAGAGATGCATAGCTCAATAACATCATACTTACGTGCATCATTAACCACTGAGATTGTAGAGCGGGTACTAATATTGTCGATTGGTGCATTTCAGTTGAAAGACCCGATGTGGCGAACCCTTGGGTAAAAATGGCACTTGGTATGGTTATTGCACTTAAATCATTTTTATGATTCCGCATCTTGGGAATTATATGAATAATGGAAAAACTCCATGAAAGAAAGATTAATGACTCGTATAAATTACTTAAAGGAAAATGTTTCGAAGAAATCCAACGAGTAACTAATAATCCTGTTATAAAGAAAAAAGTCGCTATCATCCCTTTTTCCGGCGAATCGCGTAATCCTAGGATTTCGTAAACTAATAAGTTCATCAAATGAATCGTAATCACAATTGAAATAATCGAAAAAGAGAGATGAGTTAATATATGTTCTAAAGTCACAAATATCATAAACATAAATGGGGTTCCCATTACAGAATTGAAATCAGGAATTAAATACATTATAGGATTCGTTGTGTTTCTTTTTTTATAGTATGCCGCTACTCGGACTCGAACCGAGATGCTCTAGCACTGCTTCCTAAGAGCAGCGTGTCTACCGATTTCACCATGGCGGCTTACTTGAAATAATAATAGTCAATCCATGTTGAATCGTCGAGATTAAAGGATTCCATATGGTTTAAGAAACATTAGAATTGATGAATTGAATAAAGGCTGCTTGAAATTCATATTTGAATCCTCAATAAGCTTTAATAAGCTTTAGTTAGTATCTTCGTGGGTTCTGTTTTAACAATCTATTTTTATGTACTATATACTAAGTATTCCCGGAACAGTTGGAATTTCAAAGTTTTGTTCTAAATCGAGGTATAAACTCCAGAGTTTCCCCTTTTTCCATTTTTTTTTATTCATTTTAAACCCATGAAATCGGATAAATTAAATGAAAAACGAATGGAATCATAAACTATATGAGAATTTATTAAGAATTCATATTTAAGAATTAATGAATCTTAATTAATATATAACTATATTAGTTAATATAATGTATAATACTCTTTTAATACTCTTTATTGTGTACATAATATTTCGAATTTATGATCAACCCAATGAATTGCCCTTTTATTTTGAATTAGGCATATAATAAAACAAAAAAGTTTCCATACCTATCGCAATTTACTGTACTTTTCTTTTCACAATAGAAATCTATTGTGAAAAGAAAAGTACAGTAATAGGGAAAACCATATCACAAATGAAATCGACTATAATAAAAACGAGAATGAAAAAAAAGAATATTATATTTAGAACCCAGAGTAGACGGAAAAATTATTATTCTACATACCACAGCAACTAATTCTAACTACTATATAAGGAATTCAATAAAGTTCAATACATTAGTTAATGGAAATTTTCCATCTTCTAAAATGGGAAGTTGTTCGAGCCGTGAAATTTTAGATTACTCCAAAATTTTTTTACTTGTTTGTCGCACAAAAAAACTTTTTGAATTCCCAGTGGAAATCGATTTAGCTAAAGAAAAAGCTTTTACTGCAGCAAAATATCCCCTTTTCTTCCAAATATTTCTACGAATACGTTTTTTTGATATAGAAGTACGTTTTTTTGGAACTGCCATTCAAAAAGAGTTACTCATTTTTATCGTTGTATGTGAAAGACATATATTTCTCAAATCAAAATAGATCGTTCTTTTTCGTTTTTTTTTCTACTTAATTATGTCAATAATTTTTACATACTATTTTATGGTACAAATCAATTTTTTTCTTTTATATATTTTTTTATATTATATATATATGTATATATAAATATATATATACGTGTATATCACATATATAATAGACTAGGAAAAAAAAAATAGAATATATAATAATAAGCGGGGACATAAATTTAAAAGGAATTTTGATTACTATTAATTCATTAAGTTCAGAGTGACGTGTTTATTTGAGTTCTAATTTCAACTAGTAACTAATCCGTTAAACAAAACATTCCATTACCCGACAAGAGAGACTTTTATTTTTAGTTATTTTTTTTTCAGTTCTATAAGAGGAGTATTCTAAGATTTATGATAAAGATCAGTTTCCCCGTTGGATTAGAATCTAATCAATCAGTTCCGCATTGAGTTAGGTAATTCCTACAAATTAATTAGAATAAAATAACTAAGTCTTTTTTCTTTTAGTCGATTTATTGATGCATACTATGATCCATATTTGAGTCAAGTACTCTTTTGGTGTAACTGTTTTTCCTTAGTTTTTTCTTATTATACGATATAGTTACAAATCGACAGAGTAGAATGTAGTTGTAGAATAATTTAAAATCACATACATATTCTCTGTCTTAATAGATATCTTTCTTTGGATACTTTTTTAGATACTTAAAGTTAATAACTAAGTAATCAATTTTACCTAGTCATTCCTTTTGACTAACCAACTGTCACTTTTTTCATATTTCCCATATTTGATAAAAAGATAGTTCAGAATAATGAAAAATAAAACTATTTAAAGGTTTTCATATATATATATTTTTTGTTGATTTATTATTGTTCTTTTCGAAAGAGATAAAAATTGGTGAATCGGAAATAATTATAAGAAAAAAATGAAAATTTGTTTTTTATGGAACATATATATCAATATGCATGGATAATACCCTTTCTTCCATTTCCAGTTACTATGTCAATGGGATTTGGACTTCTGCTTATTCCCACAGCAACAAAAAATATTCGTCGTATGTGGGCTTTTCCGAGTGTTTTGATGTTAAGTGTAGCTATGGTGTTTTCGGCCAATTTGGCTATTCAGCAAATAAATGGAAGTTTTATCTATCAATATCTATGGTCTTGGACCATCAATAATGATTTTTCTTTAGAATTCGGACACTTGATCGATTCACTTACTTCTATTATGTCAATATTGATTACTACTGTTGGAATCATGGTTTTTATTTATAGTGACAATTATATGTCTCACGATCAGGGATATTTGAGATTTTTTGCTTATATGAGTTTTTTTAATATTTCTATGTTGGGATTAGTTACTAGTTCCAATTTAATACAAATTTATATTTTTTGGGAACTTGTGGGAATGTGTTCGTATTTATTAATAGGTTTTTGGTTCACGCGACCCATTGCAGCAAGTGCTTGTCAAAAAGCTTTTGTAACCAACCGTATAGGGGATTTTGGTTTATTATTAGGAATTTTAGGTTTTTATTGGATAACTGGTAGTTTCGAATTTCGAGATTTGTTCGAAATAGTTAATAATTTGCTTCATAATAATGGAGTCAATTCTTTATTTGTTACTCTGTGTGCCTCTTTTTTATTCCTTGGTGCAGTTGCGAAATCCGCACAATTTCCCCTTCACATATGGTTACCTGATGCTATGGAAGGACCTACACCCATTTCGGCTCTTATACACGCAGCTACTATGGTAGCAGCAGGGATTTTTCTTGTAGCTCGGCTTATTCCTCTTTTCATAGTTATACCTTACATAATGAATTTCATTTCTTTAATAGGCATAATAAC